CTTTTCACAAGATCTCCTTCGGGAAAAGGATAATATTCAACTTCGAGTTTTCAACTATATCCTTTATGAAAATGGAAAACCAACCCGAGGAATTTATGACACAAGTATTCAATTGGTTCGAACTTGTTTAGCCTTGAATTGGGACCAAGACAACAAAAATTCTTCCCTCGAGGAGGTCCGAGCTTTCTTTGTTGAAGTAAGTACAAAGGGTTTGATTCGAGATTTCATAAGAATTGGCTTAGTGAAATCCCATATTTCGTATATAAGGAATAATCCGCCAGATTCAGGATTGATCTCTGCAGATCACATGAATCCGTTTTATTCGACTTCTCCCAAGGCTGGCATTCTTCAACAATCGCTTAGACAAAATCACGGAACTATTCGTATGTTCTTAAATAGAAATAAGGAATCCCAATCTTTGTTAATTTTATCATCATCTAATTGTTTTAGAATTGGTCCATTCAATCATGTAAAATATCACAATGTTATAAACCAATCAATAAAAAAAAATCCTCTAATTACAATTAAAAATTCGTCGGGCCCCTTAGGAACAGCCATTCAAATTTCGAATTTTTATTCATTTTTGCCTTTACTAACTTATAATCAGATCTCGGTAATTAAATATTTGCAACTCGATAACTTAAAATATATTTTTAAAGTAATTAACTCTTATTTAATCGATGAAAATGGAAGATTTTTTAATTTAGATCCATACAGTAACGTTGTTTTGAATCCATTAAAATTGAATTGGTATTTTCTTCATCAAAATTATCATCATAATTATTGTGAGGAAACGTCCACAATAATTAGTCTTGGACAATTTTTTTGTGAAAATGTATGTATAGCCAAAAAAGAACCATACCTAAAATCGGGTCAAGTTTTAATTGTTCAAAGGGATTCTGTAGTAATAAGATCCGCTAAGCCCTACTTGGCTACTCCGGGAGCAAAAGTTCACGGGCATTACAAAGAAATTCTTTACGAAGGGGATACATTAGTTACATTTATATATGAAAAATCGAGATCCGGTGATATAACACAAGGTCTTCCAAAAGTAGAACAAGTGTTAGAAGTCCGCTCGATTGATTCAATATCGCTGAACTTAGAAAAGCGGATTAAGGGTTGGAACAAGTGTATAACAAGAATTCTTGGAATTCCTTGGGGATTCTTGATTGGTGCTGAGCTAACTATAGTGCAAAGTCGTATTTCTTTGGTTAATAAGATTCAAAAGGTTTATAGATCCCAGGGGGTGCATATTCATAATAGGCATATCGAAATTATTGTACGTCAAATAACATCAAAAGTTTTGGTTTCAGAAGAGGGAATGTCTAATGTTTTTTTACCTGGAGAACTGATTGGATTGTTACGAGCAGAACGTACGGGGCGTGCTTTAGAAGAAGCAATCTGTTATCGAGCCGTTTTATTAGGAATAACTCGAGCATCTTTGAATACTCAAAGTTTTATATCCGAAGCAAGTTTTCAAGAAACAGCTCGAGTTTTAGCAAAAGCTGCTCTTCGGGGTCGTATCGATTGGTTGAAAGGCCTTAAAGAAAATGTTGTTCTAGGGGGGGTGATCCCCGCCGGGACCGGATTCAACAAAAGATTGTTACATTGTTCACGGCAACATACCAACATTCTTTTGGAAAAAAAAACAAAGAATTTATCCTTATTCGAGGGAGATATGAGAGATATTTTATTCTACCACAAGGAATTTAGTGACTCTTCTCTTTCAAAATATGACTTTTCTAAGATTTAATAATTCCTAATAGCGGGTTCCTATTTTGAATTTCATTTTTTGTTGTTTGCTGTAGTCATTTGCTTTGGTAATTTGTTAACACTAATAAAGATAATAATGAATACAAAATAATGTCTTGGCTCATGCATAAAAGGCCATCCCCGGTACAAGAGAAGGTTCCATTGGAACAAATTTTTATTTTAGTTTGGGGTACCCCCCCCTTTTTAAGTGTGAAAAGAAATGACAAAAAGATATTGGAACATCGATTTGGAAGAGATGATGAGAGCAGGAGTTCATTTTGGACACGGTACTAGGAAATGGAATCCTAGAATGGCACCTTATATTTCTGCAAAGCGTAAAGGTATTCATATTATAAATCTGACTAGAACTGCTCGTTTTTTATCAGAAGCTTGTGATTTAGTTTTTGATGCAGCAAGTAGGGGAAAACAATTCTTAATTGTCGGGACAAAAAATAAAGCAGCTGATTTAGTGTCGCGGGCTGCAATAAGGGCTCGGTGTCATTATGTTAATAAAAAATGGCTCGGCGGCATGTTAACAAATTGGTCCACTACAGAAAAAAGACTTCATAAGTTTAGGGACTTGAGAAGTGAACAAAAGACAGAGGGATTCAATCATCTTCCGAAAAGGGATGCAGCTGTGTTGAAGAGACAATTATCTCGCTTGGAAACATATCTAGGCGGGATTAAATATATGACGGGCTTGCCTGATATTGTAATCATCATCGATCAGCAAGAAGAATATACGGCTCTTAGAGAATGTATCACTTTGGGAATTCCAACCATTTCTTTAATCGATACAAATTGTAATCCCGATCTCGCGGATATTTCTATTCCAGCAAATGATGACGCTATAGCTTCAATTCGATTCATTCTTAACAAATTAGTATTCGCAATTTGTGAGGGTCGTTCTAGCTATATACAAAATTCTTGATTAATAATAAGATAAATAAATCAAATTTTTTTTTGAGGGAGGGGCTCCCTGTATTTCGATTTATAAAATAGGTTACTACTTCCTGAATCATACAAAAGAAAAAGAGATAAAAAACTGGGGATATTGTGTGATTAGTTTAGTTGGTATCCAAAACTAAAATATAAAATTAAAGTAAATTAAGTAAAAAGGGGGGATCTTGAATCAAAATAATTTAAAGTTCTTATTTCTGTCAGAGGGCAATATGAATGTTTTATCATGTTCCATCAACACACTAATAAAAGAAGGGTTATATGAGATATCTGGTGTCGAAGTAGGCCAACATTTCTATTGGCAAATAGGGGGTTTCCAAGTCCATGCCCAAGTCCTTATTACTTCTTGGGTTGTAATTGCTATCTTATTAGGTTCCGCAGTTATAGCGGTTCGCAATCCCCAAACCATTCCAACTGACGGCCAAAATTTCTTTGAATTTGTCCTTGAATTCATTCGAGACGTGAGTCAAACCCAGATTGGAGAAGAATATGGTCCATGGGTTCCCTTTATTGGAACCCTGTTTTTATTTATTTTTGTTTCTAACTGGTCAGGAGCCCTTTTACCGTGGAAAATTATCCAGTTACCTCAAGGGGAGTTAGCAGCACCAACGAATGATATAAATACGACGGTTGCTTTAGCTTTACTCACATCAGTAGCCTATTTTTATGCGGGTCTTAGCAAAAAAGGATTAGGGTATTTCAGTAAATACATTCAACCAACTCCAATTCTTTTACCCATTAACATCTTAGAAGATTTTACAAAACCCCTATCACTTAGTTTTCGACTTTTCGGAAATATATTAGCCGATGAATTAGTAGTTGTTGTTCTTGTTTCTTTAGTACCTTTAGTGGTTCCTATACCTGTCATGTTCCTTGGATTATTTACAAGCGGGATTCAAGCTCTCATTTTTGCCACTTTAGCTGCGGCTTATATAGGTGAATCTATGGAGGGTCATCATTAACTATTTTTTTATTCGTTGTTTGCCCAATTGTAGAATAGTTGGTTTACGTTATGTAAGAAACACTTGTATATGTGATATTTGATATTGACTAGGTATATATGAGTTAAAGATCTATATAATCTGTCCCACTACGTTTGTTAATTTCGATTTAGATAGGGATTCCATTAGAAGTTCTTCCTTTTTATCTGTGAATTGGCTGAAAAAAGTGATAAAAAAAGAACGAAGAATTCAAATAATGGTTCACAAAAAATAAATGGCATAAAAAAGTCGTATATATATATTATTAATTTTTAAAAATCCCGTGGATAGGAGCTAATATCAAAGTAATTCTTTGGTTCAATAATATTATTATATTTAGTTCAATTTAAGTTTTTGGTTTTTTTGGCTGGATGAATCTTAGCGATGACTTAATTATAATTAAGTCCTAACTCATCGGATGATTGTATCATTAACTATTTATTTATTTTGGTGTGAGGAACTTATCATGAATCCACTGATTTCTGCTGCTTCGGTTATTGCTGCTGGGTTGGCTGTTGGGCTTGCTTCTATTGGACCTGGAGTTGGTCAAGGTACAGCTGCGGGTCAAGCTGTCGAAGGTATCGCGAGACAACCTGAGGCAGAAGGAAAAATACGAGGTACTTTATTGCTTAGTTTGGCTTTTATGGAAGCTTTAACAATTTATGGCCTGGTTGTAGCATTAGCGCTTTTATTTGCGAATCCTTTTGTTTAATCCTATAAATAAGAAAATTCTGGATTTTTTTCGTAGTTTTTTTTTTTTTCTATCAAGATTTAACTCCTACAATTATTCATTGAGACAACAATCCTTGGGAAGGACTAATTTGAGGATGGGGAATTAGTACATCGATTCGCTTTCTTCCTTCCCCTTATTCTTTTAGTTTAATGGAAACTTTTTTTTAAGGAATATTGTGAAAAACGGAGGTTTTTTGAAATTGACATAAAACTTGGTCTCAAATTCTAGCTTAATTCTAATAAGTCTCATTATTATTATTGAAAATTAAAAATGTTGGAAAATACATTTGTAAATAGAATATGTTTTTATTCTGTTTACAAATATCCAAATAGGTAAATTAAATTATTAAATTAAATTTTCTTTTTATTGAAAAAAAGAAAGAAAAAAAAAAAACACAGAGTTCTTTTTTTTTTAGTTTAGCTAGACGAGGAGATTATATGAAAAATTTAACCGATTCTTTCGTTTACTTGGGTCACTGGCCATCCGCCGGGAGTTTCGGGTTTAATACCGATATTTTAGCAACAAATCCAATAAATCTAAGTGTAGTCTTCGGTGTATTGATCTTTTTTGGAAAG